AAAAAAAAAAAAAATAAAGAGCTTCGAGCCAATAAAGACTAAGAAGGTTGACTCAAGAATAAATTGGATTATGAGCTCCGTTGTAGAATTATGACCTAATCATTAAGTACGAAGCGGTGGGAACGACGGAACCTTTGAATGCAAAAGATTTTATTGAACAAATGAATCTTACTGCTTCACTAGTTGGGATGGCGAAATGAACCGCAAATCGATTCATCTATTCTCAGAAGTTACGAACAAGTGTTATGAAGATTGCAAGAGTAAACATTCGCCCGCGAAAACTTTATTTATTTTTCTTTTTTTATTGGTAAAAAGGTAAAGGTCAAAACAAAGATTTATTAGCACGTTAAAACAAAGATTTATTAGCACGTTAGAAATAAATATGAAAATTTTTTCTCAAAATGTTCTAATATGATTCATATTAAAATTAATTGAAATTCCATTTTGACCTCCTTTATTTTGATTCGCGAGGAGCTGGATGAGAAGAAACTCTCACATCCAGTTCTGTAGTAGAGATGGAATTCCAAAAAACCATCAACTATAACCCCAAAAGAACTAGATTCCGTAAACAACATAGAGGAAGAATGAAGGGAATGTCTTATAGAGGCAATCATATTTGTTTCGGTAAATATGCTCTTCAGGCACTTGAACCTGCTTGGATCACATCTAGACAAATCGAAGCAGGTCGACGAGCAATGACACGAAATGCACGTCGTGGTGGAAAGATTTGGGTCCGTATATTCCCAGACAAACCAGTTACAGTAAGACCTGCTGAAACACGTATGGGTTCGGGGAAAGGGTCCCCTGAGTATTGGGTAGCTGTTGTGAAACCGGGGAGAATACTCTATGAAATGGGTGGAGTAACCAAAAATATAGCCAGAAGGGCTATTTTAATAGCAGCATCGAAAATGCCTATACGAACTCAATTTATTATTTCGGGATAAAAATTTAAAATATAAAACTGACAGATATGAGTCTTGGAGATGAAACAAAATCGCGGGTTTCTTTTTTTGACAAACAATATTTCTTTTATTTTCTTCATCTTTTGCATTGGAAGAATAGACTAAAATTTTGATATGATTCAACCCCAGACCCATTTAAATGTAGCAGATAACAGCGGGGCTCGAGAATTGATGTGTATTCGAATCATAGGAGCTAGCAATCGTCGATATGCTCATATTGGTGACATTATTGTTGCTGTGATCAAAGAAGCAGTACCCAATATGCCCCTAGAAAAATCAGAAGTAGTCAGAGCCGTAATTGTTCGTACCTGTAAAGACCTTAAACGTGACAACGGTATGATAATAAGATATGATGACAATGCTGCAGTTGTGATTGATCAAGAAGGAAATCCAAAAGGAACTCGAATCTTTGGTGCAATCCCCCGGGAATTGAGACAATTCAATTTTACTAAAATAGTTTCATTAGCTCCCGAGGTATTATAAAAAAAACGGAGATCGTGATATCTTTGAAGTATTTGAAATAAATAGATTAAGAACTAGATTAATTCGTAGATTGTGTCTCACGCATATACCTTAAAAAATTCATATTCATAAACCAATAAAAAAAAAAGAAAAACATGTTGATTATATCCAATTTTGCGGCGCCAAAAATTTTAGTCCATCATGGGTAGAGACACTATTGCTGAGATAATAACCTCTATACGAAATGCTAATATGGATAAAAAAAGAGTTGTTCGCATAGAATCTACTACTATTACCGAAAATATTGTTCAACTACTTTTTCGAGAAGGTTTTCTCGAAAACGTCAGAAAACATCGAGAAAAAGACAAATATTTTTTAGTTTTAACCCTGCGACATAGAAGGAATAGGAAAAGACCTTATATAAATTTTTTCAATTTAAAACGGATCAGTCGACCCGGTTTACGAATCTATTCTAACTCTCAACGAATTCCTAGAATTTTGGGTGGGATGGGGATTGTAATTCTTTCTACTTCTCGAGGTATAATGACAGACCGGGAGGCTCGACTAGAAGGAATCGGCGGAGAAATTTTGTGTTATATATGGTAATCCTTTTGTTTTAATATCCAAACGGGATCCGAAGGATCTTTCTATTTATAAAAAAGAAAAAAAAAAGAGGGGGGGGGGTGTCTAATATCGTTTCTTCTCGATTAGTTGATACTTCAAGGGGGCTTTGCCTGAAATGAAAGAACAAAAATGGATTCATGAAGGTTTAATTACTGAATCGCTTCCGAATGGCATGTTCCGGGTTCAATTAGATAATGAAAATTTAATTCTAGGTTATGTTTCAGGAAAGATCCGACGTAGTTTTATACGGATACTGCCGGGAGATAAAGTAAAAATTGAAGTAAGTCGTTATGATTCGACCAGAGGACGTATAATTTATCGACTCCGAAACAAGGATTCGAAGGATTAGGTGGTTTTTATTCAATATGCTTCGAGATTTCAAATCTCAAGAAACTCATTTTCTACCAAGAAGTAGATCGAGAATTCAAATAAGGAATGACAAATATGAAAAT